TCATCTACTGAAGTATCATTCTCGTTTTCCTAATGGTGACACGAGGATTTCGAGTCCTCTGCAACTAAGCTATGTCGACCATTACCGAAGTATCATCTTGCTTTTACAAATGGTGACACAAAGATTTTCAGTCCCCCGCAATTAAGCTATGCCGACCATTACCGAAGTATCATCTACTGAAGTATCAGTATCATTTTACTATATGACTTAGGTCTATGTCAATGAAAAGAAACTCAAAAGTAGTAAATTCAAAAAGTTTTGGACCGGGAATTTCTTGGATCTTCTAAATAAAAGAAGACTTTCTAAGTTTTAAAATGAAAAATGATATAGATTCTAAATAACTCAAATAAATAATAACCAAAAAAAGGTAAGGTGTCAACCTTTTCGGGGAGTAGAAGCTGGGGATAGAGGGACTTGAACCCTCACGATTTTAAAAGTCAACGGATTTTCATCTTACTATAAATTTCATTGTTGTCAGTATTGACATGTAAAATGGGACTCTATCTTTATTCTCGTCCGATTAATAAGTTCCATCAAGGATCTATCAGACTATGAAGTGAATCATTTGATCAATCAATATTATTTATTAAACTTCGAATTGATTCACAACATTTCTATTTTGTTTATAAAAAATAGAAATCGAGATTCAGGTCGTCATTTTTGAGATCGTTTTGTGTTACCTAAATTTATACAATATAGGTTTTTATCCTTCATCCTTTTTGATTTGAAGTTTCGATCGAAGGATTCCTTTATCAACACAAGGTAGTGAACTCCATTTGTTAGAACAGCTTCCATTGAGTCTCTGCACCTATCCCTTTTTTCTCGCTTTGTAAACTCCGGTTTGTTCGCGTAAACCAGGATTTGGCTCAGGATTGCCCATTGTTAATTCCAGGGTTTCTCTGAATTTGAAAGTTATCACTTAGTAGGTTTCCATACCAAGGCTCAATCCAATTAAGTCCGTAGCGTCTACCAATTCCGCCATATCCCCTTTTTTAGGATCTCATTATTATGTCTTTCCATTTTTTTCTTATGCCGAAACCTTGGGATTCATTACATTCTAGATACTTATTTTATGTCTTTGTTATCTTCTTTCATTTTTTTGAGCCCCATCCATATTGATTTAGTCTAATCAACAAAGATTCTATCATTTTTGTATTTGCAATTCAATATGGTTATATATTACATAACATATATATGTTCTTCCTTTTCTCATCGTTGTCTTAAATTTTAAGAAATAGTCGAACGGTCGATTCTTTTTTTTTTTTTTTACTTTCATGAAAAGAAATTTATTATTATTATTGAAACTTAGAATTCTACAATGTGCAATGGAAAAAAATTAGAAGTCTACTTCGTAAATTTGAAATTCTAATAATTCTATACTATTCTATACTATATAGATAGAAATAGATAGAAATAAAAAAAAAAGATTTCTGATCTAATTAAGATTTTCTTATTTAGAAACTAATGAAATCAAAATTCGAAAGTCAATATACTGCTATATTCTATTAATTAAGGTTATGTTTTATTTATTTAATGATAGTCACTATTTATTTGAGCCCGCTTAGCTCAGAGGTTAGAGCATCGCATTTGTAATGCGATGGTCATCGGTTCGATTCCGATAGCCGGCTTTTCCATATTTTTTCGTTTTTTTACATGATTTTTAATGTACTTTCAAAATCAAAGAAGATTTAAAAGACTTCTTTGACCTTTTTCCAAGAGTTACCACTCCATTTATATTATGTCATATAAACTTCCATATAGGAATATATAGTGGGTAAAAGAGTTCGATCTTTGCAAAATAAATCAAGAAAATAAAGGAAAATTTTTGTGATTTATTTGATTTATATATATTGTATATACAATAAAAAAAATCTGTATATTGAGAGAATATATCTTCTTACTCATATATCTTCTTACTCTTTGTATTCCAATAGTTTATTGGAGTGTATTTCACGTCATTTATCATTATCATTTAGTTCAGTTTTAATTTTATTTAGTTTTGTACAATTTCAATAAAAAAAGGAGTCTTTATGTCACGTTACCGAGGGCCTCGTTTTAAAAAAATACGCCGTCTGGGGGCTTTACCGGGACTAACTAGTAAAAGGCCTAAGGCAGGAAGCGATCTTAGAAACCAATCACGCTCCGTAAAAAAATCTCAATATCGTATTCGTTTAGAAGAAAAACAAAAATTGCGTTTTCATTATGGTCTTACAGAACGCCAATTACTTAAATATGTGCGTATCGCCGGAAAAGCCAAGGGGTCAACAGGTCAAGTTTTACTACAATTACTTGAAATGCGTTTGGATAACATCCTTTTTCGATTGGGTATGGCTTTGACTATTCCTCAAGCGCGCCAATTAGTTAACCATGGACATATTTTAGTTAATGGTCGTATAGTTGATATACCAAGTTATCGCTGCAAACCCCGAGATATTATTACAGTGAAGGATGAACAAAACTCTAGAACTTTGGTTCAAAATCTTCTTGATTCATCTGCCCCTGAGGAATTGCCAAACCATCTGACTCTTCACACATTCCAATATGAAGGGTTAGTCAATCAAATAATAGATAGGAAATACGTCGGTTTGAAAATAAATGAATTGCTTGTCGTAGAATATTACTCTCGACAGACTTAATAAACCTAACTTAAGTAAAAAAAATTACTAAAAACAAGAGTTCGGACAACTCCCCTTTGCCATAAAAAAAAAAAAGCACAAGGTAAGGGATTTTGTCGAGGAATCTTTTTCCTATTCATGTATCATAGATTGGTAGGGAGATTTGGATCCCTTGTTTGCTCTTCCCAGCATTTTCCATATGAAAGAAATTAGGAATAGAGAATCTATTTCAAAATCAAAACAAGGTAGATTTTATATCTATTCTTTTCTTTTTTATTGGATTTGATATATTGTGGTCAATCACGTAAGATTGGTGAATTAGTTGAAAGTACGGAAAGAGAGGGATTCGAACCCTCGGTAAACAAAAGTCTACATAACAGTTCCAATGTTACGCCTTCAACCACTCGGCCATCTCTCCGACATCAGGATTATGACTGAGTATCTGGGTGAATAGCGAGTTATTCATCGTTTTTTAGATTATGGTTAATAGATACCTTTTTTGACCGGAAAAATTGGAAGTAGATAGAAGGTTTTTTTTAATGAGTCCGCTTTTATGTTAGTTCGTACTATACAATTCCTTTGTTTGTGAGAAAATTTTCTCACAAAAGAAAAGGTAAAGGAAATAAAAAGAGTTAGAGAATGGATTACTACCTATGCCAAGATCGCGTATAAATGGAAATTTTATTGATAAAACCTTTACAATTGTAGCCGATATCTTATTACGAGTCATTCCGACAACTTCCGGAGAAAAAGAGGCATTTACTTATTACAGAGATGGTGCGATTTGATTATCATTATTTTTTTTATTTCTCGCCGATTTGGATTGGAATAGAAAGAAAAATGAGTATTGAAAAAAAATCTACGCTTTTGAAGGTGAAGTTTATAATATAAAAAAACAATCCCTTCTGTCATGTATCCACGATTAATGCAGCCTTAGATGCTTCAATTGTAAATTATAGTATTGAGCAAAAGGTTTTTACCTATGGTTCCCGTATTACAGATCAATCCTACTACACTAATACAATATACGAATAGGAGGCATAGGGGAAGAAGCACTACGCCGAGAAATCAACAACACGAAAACTTTCTTCAAAATGATTCCCTTTCTTCTTCTTCTTCTTTGGGATTGGGACTAATTAAAATGGTTGGAACAATAAACATCCATCTCGTTCGTACTTTGGATACCCGTATAACCATTGAAGACTGTTGAAGTGACTAATTCCTGGAAATTTAGGGGCGTTGAGAACAAAGAAATTTTTAGAGTTTCCTTTTTTATTTTTATCTAGCATGAACCCACTTGGTAGTAAGAAAAGATCTTTTGCAAGAAGGTTGGCTAGGGATTTCTTGTAAAAACATTAGCCCCGCTTAGTTCATAATGACATCACATTTTTACATATATTATTTTCATTATGCACCTAAAGGAGGAGCCGTATGAGATGAAAATCTCACATACGGTTCTGAAACGGAGAATTCGTTAAAGCGAATGACGACCGTAACGGATGTCGGCTCAATCTGAAGGAAATTATGCGGAAGCATTACAGAATTATTACGAAGCTATGCGACTAGAAATTGACCCCTATGATCGAAGTTATATACTCTATAATATAGGCCTTATCCACACAAGTAATGGGGAACATACCAAAGCTTTAGAATATTATTTTCGGGCATTAGAACGAAACCCCTTTTTACCACAAGCTTTTAATAATATGGCTGTGATCTGTCATTACGTGCGACTATCTCCACTATAGAAAAAAAGAACGAACAGCTAGTCAATGAAATACTAGAAACACAAAAAAAGGGCTTTCTACATAAGCATCGTCCAAAACGATTTTTTATCAGCTGTAGCAAACAAATAAACTTCATTGATCGAAATATGAAGTGAAGACTAGATATGCCTAAATACTTTCTTTCTATGGATAAAAAAAGATTTAATTGATAGAGGAAGCACCGTAAAGATCAATTGGAAAGGTTTTGGACCGATACAACAAGAGCTGTTTATTTATATCATAATATGAGATAAATCTTAGGAATCTACTTATGTAATAGAGTGGATCCCCTAAGGTATTGAGCAGCGGTGTAGCATCAGATCCTAAAGACAGTAAGTCTTTTTCTTTTTTATGAAGTATGAAAAAGTCTTTTTCAAAGATTCTATATCAATTTTTATATGAAAGCGGGATAGTTACCTTTCAGAAAATTCTAATATCTAATAACAGTGGACATGCCTTTTTTTCTGAAGGTAGGAGAAAAGATAAAACTTATTATATTAATTAATTTCTTAATTAAAAAGTTTGAAACTCATGTAATTACTCTCTTTTGTTTAATCCAAGAAAAACAAAATATCTATAAGAAATCTCATTCAATTAGATATAAAGTTCAAAGTAGGTT